GTATATATATATATATATATATATATATATTAATATAAATAAGTTATTTTGTATACTAATTATATTTATTAATAAAATAATAATTTATTTAATAATTTTTTTTTTTCAAAATTTTTATATTAATAAAGTTTTATTTTGGCTTAAAAGTTTATTTTTAATTTAATTTATATGTAAATTTTTGTATGAAGTTTAATTTATTTAAATAAAAAATTAATTAATTATATTCGCAATAATTAATATTATGAATTAAAGAAATTTAGAAATAGTAATATTAAAGAGTATTGACTAAATTTGTGCCAGCAGTTGCGGTTATACTAATAATGCAAATAAATTTTTTTAAATTAAGTTAAATTGATTATTTATAAAATAATTAATAAATTTATTAGGTGAAATTTTAAATTTATATAAATATTATTTTTATTTTTTGAAACTTAAAAATTTTTTAAAAAAACTAGGATTAGATACCCTATTATTAAAAATGTAATTTTTAAAAATTTAAGGTAGTAATAGATATGTTCTTGAAACTTAAAAAATTTGGCGGTATTTTAGTCTATTCAGAGGAACTTGTTTTGTAATTGATAATCCACATTGTACCTTACTTAAATTTGTTATCAGTTTATATACCGTCGTTATTAGAAAATTTTATAAGAATGTTAATTTTCAAAATTTTTTATAAGAAAATATATCAGATCAAGGTGTAGCTAATATTTAAGAAAAAATGAGTTACAATAAAGTTATTTATACGGATATAAATTTGAAATTTTTATAAAAGGTGGATTTGATAGTAAAATTATAAAGATTAATAATTTGATTTTAGCTCTAAAATATGCACATATTGCCCGTCGCTCTTATTATTAAAGTAAGATAAGTCGTAACATAGTAGATGTACTGGAAAGTGTATCTAGAATGCAATTTAAAGCTTATTAAGTAAAGTATTTCATTTACATTGAAAAGATATTTGTGCAAATCAATTTGAATTGATTAAATTTTATTTATTAATTTTTTTTAAAATAAAAAATTTTTTATTAAAAAAAATTATATAAATTTTTGTTTTAGTATTTTTTAAAGAAAAAATAATATTTATTATAGTTTAATAGTATTGTAAAAGAAAATTGAAATAATTTGAAAAATTTTTATAATAAAAGAAAATTTAATTTATTGTACCTTGTGTATCAGGGTTTATTAAAAAGATATTAATTAATTAATTTTCTCGATTTTAAAAGAGTTAATATATTATTTAAGTTAATGTAATAAAATTATTTATAATAATATATTGGAAATGAAATGTTATTCGTTTTTAAAGGTATCTAGTTCTTTAAGAAATAAATTTAATTTAAAAATTTTATATTATTTAATTTAATAAATTAATTAAATAATTATTTAATTTTAATATTTTGTGGGATAAGCTATAAAATAAATTTTTAAAAATTTTAAGTATATATTAATAAATATAAGCTTAGAAATAGCTATTATTAATAAAAGTGTTATAATTTATTTTATAATTATTATTATTTATTTTATTTTAAATATTTATTAAAGTATTTATTTTAACAGAATTAATAAAAAAATAATGATAAAATTAGTATATAAAATTTATATAAATAATATTTAATTGATAAGTTTTTATAAAGAACTTGGCAAAAATAATATTCGCCTGTTTAACAAAAACATGTCTTTTTGAATAAATAAAAGGTTTAACCTGCCCACTGAATTATTTAAATGGCCGCAGTATTTTGACTGTGCAAAGGTAGCATAATCATTAGTCTTTTAATTGAAGGCTGGAATGAATGGTTGGACGAAATATTAACTGTTTCATAAAAATTTTTATTAGAATTTTAATTTTTAGTTAAAAAGCTAAAATTTATTTAAAAGACGAGAAGACCCTATAAATCTTTATATTTATAATATTATAATTTATTAGTTAATTTTTATTATAATAATTAAAAATATTTTATTGGGGTGATATTAAAATTTAATAAACTTTTATTTTTTAAATATCATTTATTTATGAATAATTGATCCATTATTAGTGATTAAAAGAATAAGTTACTTTAGGGATAACAGCGTAATTTTTTTGAAGAGTTCATATCGATAAAAAAGATTGCGACCTCGATGTTGGATTAAGATATAATTTTAGGTGTAGAAGCTTAAATTTTTAGTCTGTTCGACTTTTAAATTCTTACATGATCTGAGTTCAAACCGGTGTAAGCCAGGTTGGTTTCTATCTTTAAAATATTAAAATATTTCAGTACGAAAGGACCTAATATTTGATAAATTATTATTAATAAATTATGAATATAATTAATAAATAAGCTATTTTGGCAGATTAGTGCAATAAATTTAGAATTTATATATGTAATTTTTACAAATAGTACTTGTTTTTAAAAGAAAATTTATTATTTATTATTGGAATGTTAATATTAATTATTTTTGTATTAATTAGAGTTGCTTTTTTAACTTTATTAGAACGTAAAGTTTTAGGATATATTCAAATTCGAAAAGGTCCTAATAAAGTAGGAATTGTAGGAATTTTTCAGCCTTTTTGTGATGCAATTAAATTATTTACTAAGGAACAAACTTATCCTATGTTATCAAATTATATTTCTTATTATTTTTCTCCTATTTTTTCATTATTTTTGTCTTTATTAATTTGAATATGTATACCAATATTTATAAAATTATTTTCATTTAATTTAGGTTTATTATTTTTATTATGTTGTATAAGTTTAGGAGTTTATACTGTAATAATTGCTGGTTGATCATCTAATTCTAATTATGCTTTATTAGGGGGATTACGAGCTGTTGCTCAAACTATTTCTTATGAAGTAAGATTAGCTTTAATTTTGATAAGATTTATTTTTTTAATTGGGAGTTATAATATATTAATATTTTATAAATTTCAAAAATATATTTGATTTTTATTAATTATATTTCCTATATTTTTAGTTTGATTTATAATTTCTTTAGCTGAAACAAATCGTACACCTTTTGATTTTGCTGAAGGTGAATCTGAATTAGTTTCAGGATTTAATATTGAATATAGAAGAGGTGGATTTGCATTAATTTTTTTAGCTGAATATGCAAGAATTTTATTTATAAGAATATTAATATGTGTAATATTTTTAGGGAGAGATATTTTTTCATTTTTGTTTTATATTAAGTTAATATTAATTTCTTTTATATTTATTTGAGTTCGTGGAACTTTACCGCGGTTTCGTTATGATAAATTAATATATTTAGCTTGAAAGAGTTTTTTACCATTTTCGTTAAATTTTTTATTATTAGTAATTGGATTTAAAATTTTTTTAATTTATTTAATTTAAATAATTTATTTTAGTAAAGTTAATAGAAAATATAATTTCTATTTTATGTTTTCAAAACATATGCTTATTCAAGCTCATTAACTAGTTTAATAAATTATCTCATCATTTAGTAATTAATGGATTAATTAAATAATAGGAAAAATAAATTACTGTTAAGATTTGACCAGTAATAACATATGGATTTTCAACAGGTCGTGCTCCAATTCATGTTAATAAGATTACTGTAATAACTATAATTCAAAATAAAATTTTATTAATAGGATAAAATTGTGTTCCTTGAAATTTTCTTAAATGGTAAAATGGTAAAATTATTAAAATAGCAATTGAGATAATTAAAGCAATTACTCCTCCTAATTTATTTGGAATTGAACGTAAAATTGCATATGCAAATAAGAAATATCATTCTGGTTGAATATGAATTGGGGTAATTAATGGATTAGCTGGAATAAAATTATCTGGGTCTCCTAATAAATAAGGATTAATTAAAACTAATAAAATTAATATTATAGTTATAATTGAAAATCCAACAATATCTTTATATGTAAAATAGGGATGAAAAGGAATTTTATCAATAGATGAATTTAATCCAACTGGATTATTGGATCCTGTTTGGTGTAAAAATAAAATATGAATTAATGTTATTGCTAAAACAATAAATGGTAGAATAAAATGAAAAGTAAAAAATCGAGTTAAAGTAGCATTATCAACAGCAAATCCACCTCATACTCATTGAACTAAATCAATTCCAAAATAAGGTACTGCGGATAATAAATTAGTAATAACTGTAGCTCCTCAAAATGATATTTGTCCTCAAGGTAGAACATAACCTATAAATGCTGTTCCTATAACTATGAATAAAATAATTACACCAATTATTCAAGTTGGAGTATATAAATATGAATTATAATAAATTCCTCGACCAATGTGGAGATAAATACAAATAAAAAAAAATGATGCTCCGTTAGCATGTAAAGTTCGTAATAATCATCCATAATTAACATCTCGACAAATATGATTTACTCTATTAAATGCAAGATTAATGTCTGCAGTGTAGTGTATAGCTAAAAATAATCCAGTGAGAATTTGAATTATTAAACATAAAAATAATAATGAACCAAAATTTCATCATGCTGAAATATTAATAGGAGCAGGTAAATCAATTAAAGCTCCATTAATAATTTGTAAAATTGGGTGTTTAGTTCGTAATGGTTTATTCATTAGTTTATTATAATTCGTAGAGGTCCTTTAAATAATTTAGTAATTTTTACTACAGCAATTAATGTAATTAATAAATAATTTATTAATAAAATTGTTATTATATTAGTTGGATAATTATATAATTTATTTAATGATAAAGAATTTTCTAAAATAAATGAATTAAAATTGGAAATTGATTTTATTTCTAAATTTTTGTAATATATTAAGTAGTTTTTATCTATAATAAAAGTTAATATAATTATTATTAATGAAAATAAAATTAAAGATATTAATATTAGTTTTATAGAAAAAGAGAATATTTCATTTGATGCTAATGAAGTTACATAAATAAACAAAACTAGTATTCCTCCAATAAATACTAAAAATAAAATATAGGAAAATCAGAATCTTTTTGTTATTAAACCTGAGGATAAACAAATTAATGTAGTTTGTATTAGTAATATTAATCCTATAGCTAATGGATGTTTTATATTTATAAATATAAAATTAAAGATAAATATAAAAGATAATAAGATTCATTGAATAATTTCAAGAAATAGTTTAATAAAAATATTAATTTTGGAGATTAATGATAAAGAATTTCTTTTTTCTTGAAGTTTTAAAAGAATAATCTTATTTTTGATTTACAAGACCAATGTTTTTATTAAACTATTAAAACTAATGATAACAAATTTAATTTTTATTATACCAAGAATTTTATTTATTATAGGTTTAGTTACTTTTGTTTCTAGTCGAAAGCATTTATTATCAATATTATTAAGATTAGAATATATTGTGTTAAGATTATTTTTAATATTATTTATTTATTTAAATATCGTTAATTATGAAAATTTTTTTATAATAATATTTTTAACTTTTAGAGTTTGTGAAGGTGCTTTAGGAATTTCAGTATTGGTTTCAATAATTCGTACTTATGGGAATGATTATTTTCAAAGATTTAATATTTTACAATGTTAAAAATTATTATTAGAATTTTATTTATTTTTCCATGTTGTTTTATATTTAATAGATATTGAATGGTTCAAAATTTTTTATTTTTATTGAGTTTTTTATTTATTTTGATAAATATATATACAAATTATTTTATATCAATTTCTTATATATTTGGTTGTGATATTATTTCTTATGGATTAATTTTGTTAACAATATGAATTATTTCTTTAATATTAATAGCTAGTGAATTAATTTATAAATTAAATAATTATTTGAATTTATTTTTATTTAATATTGTTATATTATTAATTTTATTAGTATTAACTTTTAGAAGAATAAATTTATTTATATTTTATTTTTTTTTTGAAAGAAGATTGATTCCAACTTTATTTTTAATTTTAGGTTGAGGTTATCAACCTGAACGATTACAAGCTGGAATTTATTTATTATTTTATACTTTGTTGGTTTCTTTACCAATATTATTAGGAATTTTTTTTTTATTTAAAATTACTGGAACAATAAATTTTTATTTATTAAATAATTTTATATTTAATTATGAATTACTTTATTTTTCTTTAATTATGGCTTTTTTAGTAAAAATACCTATATTTTTAGTTCATCTTTGATTACCTAAAGCTCATGTTGAAGCTCCAGTATCAGGTTCAATAATTTTAGCAGGAATTATATTAAAATTAGGTGGGTATGGATTATTACGAGTATTTTTTTTTTTGCAATTAATAGGTTTAAAATTTAATTTTATTTGAATTAGAATTAGATTAATTGGAGGATTAATTATTAGATTAGTTTGTTTATGTCAAACTGATTTGAAATCTTTAATTGCTTATTCTTCTGTTGCTCATATGGGAATTGTTTTATCAGGTTTAATAACTTTAAGTTATTTAGGAATTTGTGGTTCTTATTCTTTAATAATTGCTCATGGATTATGTTCTTCAGGTTTATTTTGTTTAGCTAATATTTCTTATGAACGGTTAGGAAGTCGAAGTTTATTAATTAATAAAGGATTATTAAATTTCATACCAACTATATCATTATGATGATTTTTATTAAGATCAGCTAATATAGCTGCTCCTCCAACTTTAAATTTATTAGGTGAAATTTGTTTACTTAATAGAGTAGTTAGATGATCTTGAGTTTCTATATTAATATTGTCAATATTATCTTTTTTTAGAGCTGCTTATACTTTATATTTGTATTCTTATAGTCAACATGGAAAAATTTTTTCAGGAAGATATTCTTTTAGAGGAGGATTTATTCGTGAATTTTTACTTTTATTTTTGCATTGATTTCCTTTAAATTTATTAATTTTAAAGAGTGATTTATGTTTATTATGATTATATTTAAATAGTTTAATAAAAATATTGATTTGTGATGTCAATGATAAGAGAAAATCTTTTTAAATTATGAAATATTTATCAATTAATTTAATTAGATTTTTTATTTTATTTTTTATAAGTTTATTATTTTTTTTATTTAGAATAGTTTTTATTTTAAATAATTTTGTAATTTTTATTGAATGGGAGGTTGTTTCTTTAAATTCAATAAGTGTTGTTATAACATTATTATTTGATTGAATAAGTTTAATTTTTTTATCTTTTGTTTTAATAATTTCTTCTTTAGTAATTTTTTACAGAAAAGAATATATAATAGGAGACTATAAAATTAATCGATTTATTATATTAGTATTAATATTTGTTATTTCAATAATATTATTAATTATTAGTCCAAATTTAATTAGAATTTTATTAGGATGAGATGGGTTAGGTCTTGTTTCTTATTGTTTAGTAATTTATTTTCAAAATGTAAAATCTTATAATGCTGGAATATTAACTGCTTTATCAAATCGGGTAGGAGATGTTGCTTTACTTTTAGCTATTTCATGAATATTAAATTATGGAAGTTGAAATTATATTTTTTATTTAGAATTTATAAAAAATGATTTGGAAATAAGAATTGTAGGAATATTAGTTGTATTAGCTGCAATAACTAAAAGAGCTCAAATTCCTTTTTCTTCTTGATTACCTGCTGCAATAGCAGCTCCTACTCCTGTTTCTGCTTTAGTTCATTCTTCAACTTTAGTAACTGCTGGAATTTATTTACTTATTCGATTTAATATTTTATTAAGTTTTTCTTGAATAGGAAGTGTATTATTTTTATTATCTGGGTTGACAATATTTATATCTGGAATTGGAGCTAATTATGAATTTGATTTAAAAAAAATTATTGCGTTATCAACTTTAAGACAACTAGGATTAATAATAAGAATTCTTTCAATAGGATTTTTTAAATTAGCTTTTTTTCATTTATTAACTCATGCTTTATTTAAAGCTTTATTGTTTATATGTGCAGGAGCAATTATTCATAATATAAATAATAATCAAGATATTCGATTAATAGGGAGATTAAGAATAATAATACCATTAACTTCTTCTTGTTTTAATGTATCTAATTTGGCTTTATGTGGAATACCTTTTTTAGCAGGATTTTATTCAAAAGATTTAATTTTAGAAATAGTTTCATTTTCATATATAAATATTTTTTCATTTTTTTTATTCTTTTTTTCCACGGGTTTAACAGTTTGTTATTCATTTCGTTTAGTTTATTATACAATAACTGGAAGATCAAATTTTTCTTCTTTGAATTTATTAAATGATGAAAGTTGAATTATATTAAGAAGAATATTAGGTTTATTAATTTTGAGAATTTTTGGAGGTAGAATATTAAGTTGATTAATTTTTTCTACTCCTTTTGTAATTATTTTGCCATTTTATTTAAAATTATTAACATTATTTATTTGTATTTTGGGAGGTTTATTTGGTTATTTAATTTCAAAAGTTTCTTTATTTTTTTTTAATAAATCTATAAATATATATATATTATCTTATTTTTTAGGTTTAATATGATTTATACCTTATATTTCTACTTATGGAATAATTAATTATCCTTTAATTTTAGGTAAGAATATTAAAAAATACTTTGATCAAGGGTGATCTGAGTATATTGGAGGTCAACAGATTTATTATAATTTAGTAAAAAATTCATTAATTAATCAAATTTTACAAAATAATAATTTAAAAATTTATTTATTAAGATTTGTTTTTTGAGTTGTAATTTTATATATTTATATAATTTATTAAAATATTTAAATAGCTTATATTTAGAGTGTAACATTGAAGATGTTAAGGTGATTTTTTAATCTTTGAATATATATATATATATATAATGAATAAATTTTAGTAATTTATAAAAATATTATTTTATTTTTACAATGAAAATGTAATGTTTTAAATAAACTATATAAATAAATATATATATATATATATATATATATTAGAAGAAATATAAATGGAATTAAACCATTAAAAGAAAAAAGTTAGCAGCTTTTACTTGATCATCATATTTCTTTAATTGGAGTTTTACTCAATTTTATCATTAACAGTGATAAACCTCTTTTTGGTTTCAATTAATATTTATAAATAATTTATAAAATAAGGGTATTAAATACCTAATATTAGGTCGAAACTAATTGCAATATATTGCTTCATATTTAAGGTAAATTGAAATAATTCAATATTTTTTGAATGCAAATCAAATGTTATATATTTAACTATAACCCTTTAATTAGATCAATTTAATATTCCTTGATTTCATTCATGATATAATCCTAATAATAAAATTAAAATAAAAATTACTGTTGAAGTTATTCAAATTATTATATTAGAAATTTTTATAATAATAATAATAGGTAGAATTAAAGCAATTTCTACATCAAAAATTAAAAAAATAATTGTAATTAAAAAGAATCGTAATGAAAATGGAAGTCGAGATGATGATTTTGGATCAAATCCACATTCAAATGGGGAGGCTTTTTCTCGATCAGTAATAGTTTTTTTTGAAATTAATGAAGCTAAAAATATAATTATTGTTGATAATAAAAAGATAATAAAACTAGTTAATGAAATTGATAAAATTATCTAAACTATTATTAATAGACTACATGATTGGAAGTCAAGTATACTTTTTATATTATATAGATAATATTATATTAATTAGTTAATTTAATTTCCTCATCAATAAATTGAAACATAAAGAAATAATCATACAACATCAACAAAATGTCAATATCAAGCTGCAGCTTCAAATCCAAAATGATGATTTTTTGAAAAATGATTATTTAAATGACGTAATAAACATACTAGTAAAAAGGTAGTTCCAATTAATACATGAATTCCATGAAATCCTGTTGCTATAAAGAATGTGGAACCAAATACAGAATCTGCAATTGTAAATGGAGCTTCAATATATTCATATATTTGAAGTATAGTAAAATAAATTCCTAATAGAACTGTAAAAAATAATCCTTGAGTTGTTTGAGAATGATTATTTTTTATAATTCTATGATGAGCTCAGGTTACTGAGATTCCTGAAGTTAATAAAATTACTGTATTTAATAATGGAATTTGTAATGGATTAAAAGGAGTAATTCCTATTGGAGGTCAAATAGCTCCTAGTTCAATTGAAGGAGATAATCTTCTATGAAAAAATGCTCAAAAGAATGATACGAAAAATAGAACTTCTGATAAAATAAATAAAATTATTCCTCATCGTAATCCTGTTGTAACTATGTAGGTATGTAAACCTTGAAATGTTCTTTCTCGTGATACATCTCGTCATCATTGATAAATAGTTAATATAATAATAATGTTTCCTAATAAAAATAATGAAATATCAAATTGATGAAATCATTTTACTAAACCAGAAACTGTAGTTATTGCTCCAATTGAAGCTGTAATTGGTCATGGTCTATAATCAACTAAATGAAAAGGATGATTTGCATGTGTAGACATTAATTTACTTCACTAGAGTATAAAGTTCTAAGAATAGCGAAAACATATGATTGAATAATTGCAACTGCTGATTCTAAAGTAAGTAAAGCAATTTGTGTAATAATTAAAATTGATAGTAGTATTATTGATATTGAAGGACCAGTATTTCCCAATAATGTTAATAATATATGTCCAGCAATTATATTTGCTGATAATCGGACAGCTAATGTTATTGGTCGAATTATATTTCTAATTGTTTCAATACATACTATAAATGGTATTAAAATTCCTGGAGTTCCTTGGGGAACTAAATGTGTGAATATATGTTTAGTATTATTAATTCATCCATATATTATAAAAGCTAGTCATAGAGGTAAAGCTAATGTAAGAGTTAAAGTTAAATGACTAGTTCTTGTAAAAATATAAGGAAATAATCCTATGAAATTATTAAATAAAATTATGGAAAATAATGATACAAAAATTAATGTTGATCCATTATCTATAAGAGGACCTAAAAGAATTTTAAATTCTTTATGAAGAGTTGTTAAAATATTATTTCAGTAAATATTAAGTCGTGAAGGTATTAATCAGTATGAACTAGGAATTAGTAAAATTCCTAAAAATGTTCTTATTCAATTTAATGATAAATTAAAAATTCTTGAAGTAGGGTCAAAAACTGAAAATAAATTTGTTATCATTTTCAATTTAAAGAATTAATAGAATTTTTTTTTATTAATTTTGATTTAGGTATAAAATTTATATATGAATAATAATTTATTATATTAAAAATTAAAAATGCAATTGAAAATACAATAAATAAACTTAATCAATCAATAGGTGCTATTTGAGGAATTAAAAAATATCTTAAAAATAGATTATTTTAGTTTGACAAACTAATGTTATAAAAATATTAACTAATTTTTTCATTAGAAGTAAGTGCTAATTTACTATAAAATGGTTTAAGAGACCAGTACTTGCTTTCAGTCATCTAATGATTAATTTATATTATTTATAATTCATTTAATAAAATAATTAATTGGAATTCTTTCAATAACAATTGGTATAAAACTATGATTAGCTCCACAAATTTCTGAACATTGACCATAGAATAATCCAGGTCGATTAGTTATAAAGTTAGTTTGATTTAAACGTCCTGGGGTTCCATCAACTTTTACTCCTAAACTAGGAATTGTTCATGAATGAATTACATCTGCAGCAGATACAATGATACGAATTTGTGAATTTATTGGAATAATAATTCGATTATCAACATCTAATAGTCGGAAACTATCAATTGATAATTCATTACTTGGAATTATATAAGAGTCAAATTCAATATTTTTAAAATCAGAATATTCATAACTTCAATATCATTGATGTCCAATTGTTTTTAATGTGATTGATGGTTCATTAATTTCATCAAGTAAATATAATAATCGTAAGGAAGGGAATGCAATAAATAATAGAATAATAGCTGGTAAAATAGTTCAGATAATTTCAATAGTTTGTCCATGTAATAAATATCGATTAATAAATTTATTAAAAAATAATATAAATATTAAATATCCTACTATAATAGTAATTATTACTAAAATTAATATTGTATGGTCATGAAAAAAGATTAATTGTTCTATTAAAGGAGATGAACTATTTTGTAAATTTAGATTTGATCATGTTGACATTATTCTAAAAAAAGTGAATTACTTTATATATGAAGCTTAAATTCATTGCACTAGTCTGCCACATTAGAAGTTAGTTAATATAGGTAATTCATTATATCTATGTTCAGCAGGGGGAGTATTTTGTAATCATTCAATAGATGAATTTAATTGAATAGTAAATAAAATTTTACGTTGAGAAATAAAACTTTCTCATATAATAAAAAAGAAAAATAGAATTCTTAATAATGAAATTGTTGACCCAATTGAAGAAATTACATTTCAAATTGTGTAAGCATCAGGATAGTCTGAATATCGTCGAGGTATTCCAGCTAACCCTAAAAAATGTTGAGGAAAAAAGGTTAAATTTACTCCAATAAATATAATATAAAATTGATTTTTTAATATATTTTTTTTTATAGTTAGACCTGTAAATAAGGGATATCAATGAATAAATCCTGCTATAATAGCAAATACAGCTCCTATTGATAATACATAATGGAAATGAGCTACGACATAATATGTATCATGAAGAATAATATCAATAGATGAATTTGCTAAAATAATTCCAGTTAAACCTCCTACTGTAAATAAAAATACAAATCCAATAGCTCATAAAATAGAAGGTGAGTAATTTAATTGAGTTCCATAAAGTGTTGCTAGTCAGCTAAAAATTTTAATTCCAGTTGGGACTGCAATAATTATTGTTGCTGATGTAAAATATGCACGTGTATCAACATCTATTCCTACTGTAAATATATGATGAGCTCAAACAATAAATCCTAATAAACCAATAGCTAATATTGCATAAATTATTCCTAAAGTTCCGAAAGTTTCTTTTTTTCCTGATTCTTGACTAATAATATGAGAAATTATTCCAAATCCAGGTAAAATTAAAATATAAACTTCAGGGTGTCCAAAAAATCAAAATAAATGTTGGTATAAAATTGGATCCCCTCCTCCTGCTGGGTCAAAAAATGAAGTATTTAAATTTCGATCTGTTAATAATATTGTAATTGCTCCTGCTAAAACTGGTAAAGATAGAAGAAGTAATAGAGCTGTAATTACTACTGATCAAACAAATAATGGTATTCGATCAAATGTAATTCCTGTAGATCGTATATTAATTACTGTTGTAATAAAGTTTACTGCTCCTAAAATTGAAGAGATTCCAGCTAAATGAAGGGAAAAAATAGCTAAATCAACAGAAGCTCCTCCATGAGCAATATTAGATGATAAAGGTGGGTATACTGTTCATCCTGTTCCAGCTCCATTTTCGATTATTCTACTTGTTAATAAAAGAATTAATGCTGGAGGTAATAATCAAAAACTTATATTATTTATTCGTGGGAATGCTATATCTGGTGCTCCTAGTATTAATGGAACTAATCAATTTCCAAATCCTCCAATTATAATAGGTATAACTATAAAGAAAATTATAATAAATGCATGAGCTGTTACAATTACATTATAAATTTGATCATCTCCAATTAAAGAACCTGGATGACCTAATTCAGTTCGAATAAGAATTCTTAATGAAGTTCCTACTATTCCAGATCAAATACCAAAAATAAAATATAAAGTTCCGATATCTTTATGATTTGTTGAAAATAACCATTGTTGCGATTAAATGGCTGAATTTAGGCAATAAATTGTAAATTTATTTATGAGAATTATTCTCTTTAATCAAAGCTTTATAGTCAATAATGATATTAGACTGCAATTCTAAAGGAGTAATAATACTAAAGCTTGTTTATAGTAAGATTTAAAAGATTATTCTTATATTTATAGCTTTGAAGGCTATTAGTTTATTTAACTTAAAACCTTAAAATATAAAATATAAGGAATAAATTAAGAATAATCTTGTTGAAGAAAAAAAAGAACAAATTATAATTATTTTTATATAAATTGAATTATATAAAGAATTAATTAATCAATTATTTTCATAATAATTTAGTATAAAAGTTGTATAACATAATCGTAAATAAAAAAATAATGTAATTAATGTTATTAATACTATAAATGTTATTAAAAAAAATTGATTATTTATTGATAATGATTGAATAATTAATCATTTAGGTAAAAATCCTAAAAATGGGGGTAATCCTCCTAAGGATAGTAAATTAATAAAAATAAAATATTTTAAAATTTTTGAATTAAATGATAACGAAAATAATTGATTTAAATGATAAATTTTAAATATTTTAAATATTAAAATTATTGAAAATGTTAAAAATGAATAAAATAAAAAATAAGTTATTCATATTGAGTTTCTATTATATATAGCAGATAATATTCAACCTAAATGATTAATTGATGAATAGGCTATTAATTTTTGAAGAGAAGTTTGATTTAATCCTCCTAGTGCACCAATTAAACTGGATAAAATGATTCTAATTAATATTAGGGGTTTAATAATAATATAAGAAATTAATATAAGAGGTGCAATTTTTTGTCAAGTTATTAAAATTAATGAATTTAATCAAGATAAACCTTCTATTACATTAGGAAATCAGAAATGAAATGGAGCTGATCCTCTTTTTAGAATAAGAGATGAAAAAATTATTATTTCATAAATAAAATTTAGGTTTCTTTTATTGAAATTTAATAAACATAAAATTACAGAAAATAAAAATACAGAAGAGGCTAATGCTTGAGTTAAAAAGTACTTTAATGATGATTCTGTTGATATTAATTTATTATCTCTTATTAGGGGAATAAAAGCTAATAAATTAATTTCTAAACCTATTCAAGCTCCTAACCAAGAATTAGATGAAATTGAAATTAAAGTTCCTCTTATTAAAATTATTAAAAATATAATTTTTGATGAATTATTAAAAATTAAAAAGAAAAGGCTTTTCCTTTATAATTGGGGTATGAACCCAATAGCTTAATTTAGCTTATCTTTTTGGTGTATAATTAATTATATTTTAGTGTAAGATGCACAAAAGTTTTTGATACTTTTAGAAATAGTTTAATTCTATTAAATATATAATGATATAATGAATGTAGCAATAATTACATAATTTACCCTATCAAGGTAATCCTTTTTGTCAGGCAATTCATTATAATATATTTTGCATTCAATTTTTTACATATAAAAGTAACAACAATTTTTTTTTTTTTTTTTTTTCTTCTTTATAGTTATATTTATAATTTAAAAAAAAAATAAAATTATTTATTTATTTATAATTAATAATTAAAATAAGTAATTTATATAAATTTATTATTTTTATAATAAAATTATAATTTAAAATAATTTTTAAAATTATATTATTTGTAAATAATTATTTATTGCATATATATATATATATATATTTATTTATATATATATACATATTTATAATTAATATTAAATTATGTATATAA